TTTCAGAAATTGAAAAAAAAAAATTTTCTCATGAAATCAATAAGTTTCAACAATTCATTAATTTTAACTAAAAATCTTATATCTGCCCTTCCCGAGAAAGATAAAAAATTTTCATTCATTATTGTAAAGGTCGATGGGGAAAATAAGACTCCCCACCACCAAAATATGATTGAAAATATACTAAAAAAAAATACAATATTTTTTATTTCTTTAGATTTCAGAAAATAGAAGAATTTTTCTTTTAGACATCTTATAAGAATAAGATTAAGAGTCTAGGACTGCCAATTTTTTTATATTAATAATTACTGATCCAATTTTTTGAGTCAAATCCATTCTGATTATTCCAATCTTTTAGGACTTAGTTGTTTGTCGTACAAAAAAACTTTTTGAATTCCCGGTAGAAAGAGATTTCCCTAATGACAAAGCTTTTAACGCTGCCCAATATCCTTTCCTTTTCCAAATATTTTTACGAATACGCTTTTTTGATATCGAAGTACGTTTTTTTGGAACTGCCATTTAAAAATGAAGAAGTTACTCATTGTTATAGTTGGATGTGAAAGACATCTATTGTTCAAAACCAATTATTTTTTCTTATTCATTATCTATTTTTATCTAAAAAAGATTCTCTTCATAAAAAAGAAATATAGATATATATGTGAAAATTTAATAAAAAATGACTCGAAATAACATAAAAATTTTTTGATTCCATACACTATTCGTAAAACCAAAAATTTTTGGTTTGGAACTCTTAATTCTCGTTGTTTATACCTCAAAGTAATATCTTTAGAATTTCTATGTGATAGAAATCAAACTTAAAAAAGAACCTAAAAGACCTTTATTTTCGTCATTCTATTCTATACTTTATTTACATGTAATAAAATACCTCAAAGGATTGTAAACTTTTGCTTAAAAAAGTGAGTCTTTTTTTAGTAAAACTTGAGAAAAATACACCTAAATTAAATTTTAAAATTCGAATGAGACTAGTAAGAAATCTGTTAAAGGATCCATTTTTTTATAAAAAAAGTTCATTTTAGATCTATAATCTTCTAAACTTTAATAATAAATTGTTTTGATTGAAATGGAAAACAATCAATCCCATAATGAATTAGTTAATGAGTTGAAATAAAGTAACTAAAATAAAGAGTTTTTATTTCATTAGACCGATGACCTTAGTTAATCATATAATTCATATGAACATCAAGTACTCTTTTTAGCTTAAATTTTTAAGCTTGTTTTATTATTTTTATTAATTATAAATTATTATGACGATAAATTATCGTAATAATATAAATTTTCCTATTTATTTAGATTCTTTTTATTTTATATGGCACTTGGTCATGGTCATATCATTTGACCAATTGTAACTTCTTGTTTTGAATATTTCAACGATTTTGAAAAGACTCAGAATAAATACTAATATAAAATTATTAAATTAAATAAGTTAGTGCATATCTTGATTTTTTAGTGACTTTTTCGAAAGAGGTAAGATCCGGTCAATCGGAAACAATTAATTAAGAATAAAAAACTTTTTTTATGGAACAGACATATCAATATGCGTGGATAATACCCTTTCTTCCACTTCCAGTTCCTATGTTAATAGGGTTGGGACTTCTTCTTTTTCCGACGGCAACAAAAAGTCTTCGTCGTATGTGGGCTTTTCAGAGCGTTTTATTGTTAAGTATAGTCATGATTTTTTCCATGAATCTGTCTATTCAGCAAATAAATAGCAGTTCTGTCTATCAATATGTATGGTCTTGGATTATCAATAATGATTTTTCTTTAGAATTCGGATACTTAATCGATCCACTTACTTCTATTATGTCAATATTAATTACTACTGTTGGAATTTTGGTTCTGATTTATAGTGATAATTATATGTCTCATGATCATGGATATCTGAGATTTTTTGCTTATATGAGTTTTTTCAGTACTTCCATGTTGGGATTAGTTACTAGTTCAAATTTGATACAAATTTATATTTTTTGGGAATTGGTTGGAATGTGTTCGTATCTATTAATAGGATTTTGGTTCACACGACCTGTTGCAGCAAAGGCTTGTCAAAAAGCGTTTGTAACTAATCGTGTTGGTGATTTTGGTTTATTATTAGGTATTTTGGGGTTTTATTGGGTAACAGGAAGTTTCGAATTTCGTGATTTATTCCAAATATTAAATAACTTGATTTCTACTAATGAGGTCAATTTGTTATTTGTTACTTTGTGCGCTGTTCTATTATTTGGCGGTGCTATTGCTAAATCTGCACAATTTCCCCTTCATGTATGGTTACCTGATGCAATGGAAGGGCCGACTCCTATTTCAGCTCTTATACATGCTGCTACGATGGTAGCAGCAGGAATTTTTCTTGTAGCTCGACTTATACCTCTTTTCATAGTCATACCCCACATAATGAATTTTATCTCTTTTATAGGGATAATAACAGTTTTTTTAGGAGCTACTTTAGCTCTTGCTCAAAAAGACATTAAGAGGGGTTTAGCCTATTCTA